AATTGAATCGCTCGAAAATGGATCTCCGGTTACTGCCCAGAGGAGCAGTAATAGGTAGGGATGACAGGATTTGAACCCGTGACATTTTGTACCCAAAACAAACGCGCTACCAAGCTGCGCTACATCCCTTTCAATTGGTCTACAATATCATTGTAGAAAATCCCCGTCTTGTTTTCCACATCCTTATTTTATTTCCTTCATTTATATGCAAAATGGATCTTTCCATTTCTTTTTTTTGGTCTCATATCATATAACATATAATAATAAATGAATATTTTTTTTCGGGAATTCTCAGGCGGAAAGGGGCCCATTTCCTGCTTTAAGAAAAAGCAAATCTTATCTACCGAATCATTGCACATGTCAATTTGAATTAGTGATTCTACACACCAATACACAAATCCAAGTGGTCTTTAACTACATATATATCTCTTACCATAATGTAGTTCAATATGGAATACAAAAAAAAGAAGGAGGATTCTCAATGCGAGATCTAAAAACATATCTTTCCGTGGCACCGGTACTAAGTACTCTCTGGTTCGGGTCTTTAGCAGGTTTATTGATAGAGATCAATCGTTTCTTCCCCGATGCGTTGACATTTCCTTTTTTTTCATTCTAGTTATTGATATGGAAAGGAGTGAAGAAGATTAGAGATAGAATCAAATATTTGTAACTAATCTCTCTGTCCCCTCCTTTCTTTTTCTTCTTTTTTAATTTTTAATTAGCTAGATAAAAAAGGGAGGAAAGAGAAAGAAAAAGGCGGATTCAACCTCAGCGAAATTCGGGTTCAGGCTCCAATTAAATTAAGACTCAAATTAATAATAGAGTTAAAAGAAAACAAAATATGGAAATGCAAATGCGGCTAGAATAAGAGTATCATACAATACAAGATACTTAAATGAAATACTGTATTGCGATTAGAAATGTATTTAGAAATTGTTGTATTACTTATTATTTACTATATTAATTGAATTGCAACAAAACCTTTATTTCATAATTTGATTTTGAGTTGTTCTTCTATTTTTTCGTTCCTTTTCCTTTCTTCTTATTTGCTTCGGAGCGGAAAATAGAAAAAGCTGGGTGAATCAAAAACCCAAAGGAGGTTCATGGCCAAGGGTAAAGATGCTCGAGTAAGGGTTATTTTGGAATGTACCAGTTGTGTTCGAAACGGTGTTAATAAGCAATCAACGGGTATTTCCAGATATATTACTCAAAAGAATCGGCACAATACACCTAGTCGATTGGAATTGAGAAAATTCTGTCCCTATTGTTTCAAACATACAATTCATGGGGAGATAAAGAAATAGATATAGATCGAATCGGGTGCTTGGGTGTCACCCTTTCAAAGAACATGAAAAATAATATAGATATATATCTATATTATTTCATATATCATATATTTAAATAGAGATTTAAATAGAAACAACTAAATAAATAGAAACAAACCCAATCCTATTAATTTATTCTAAAATTTTAGAATTTTTTTTTTGTTTTTGATTTGATCGAAATAGTATTTTAGGGCTAAGGAATAAACAAATTATGGATAAATCCAAGCGACTCTTTCTTAAATCCAAGCGATCTTTTCGTAGGCGTTTGCCCCCGATCCAATCGGGGGATCGAATTGATTATAGAAACATGAGTTTAATTAGTCGATTTATTAGTGAACAAGGAAAAATATTATCTAGACGGGTGAATAGATTAACCTTAAAAGAACAACGATTAATTACTATTGCTATAAAACAAGCTCGTATTTTATCTTCGTTACCTTTTCTTAATAATGAGAAACAATTTGAAAGAAGAGAGTCAACCGCTAGAGCTACTGGTTTTAGGAACAGAAAGAAAAAGGCTTACTTTTCAATTGAATCAAAATTCTAATCCGAACTCAAACACGGATGAGTGTTTTGTTCAAAAAATACGAGAATCCATTGTGTCGTAAGAAAAAAAAGAATCGTGCAAGAAGAATAAATTTTTTTATCGAGTGTGTTCGCTCATTTTGCCGACTTTATCATATTATCCGATTTTATTATACTAATTTCTACTCTACCTTCCCGGAGTTCATTCTCCAGAGAATTCCATTTAAAACAGTTTGGTAGATTCCTTCCAATCCCCCCTTTTTATGATCTCATTGGAAATCATATAAAGACAATTCCTATTTGATATAGCTATTTGTGCAAGTATTTTACGATTAAGAAGCAACTGCTCCTTATACAGATTGTGCATCAATCTACTATAAGTATAGGATACCCCCGAACCACGAATTACTGCATTTATTCGAGTGATCCACAAACGACGAAAATCCCTTTTTTTCCTATCTCTATTACGATGCGCCGAAACCAAAGCTCTTATTTTTTGTTGAATAATTGTTCGAGTAAGTCTTGAATGAGCCCCGCGAAAACTTGATGCAAATAAACGCATTTTTGTTCTACGCCTTCGAGCTATGTATCCTCGTCTAATTCTGGTCATTGAGTAAATGAAAAATGAAACTTTGATGAATAACTAATTGATTTCCCTTCTTTCAGTTATTCTTTTCCCCTTTCCTAATCTATTAATAACAAAACGGATTCTTCCAATTTATAAAATAAAAATTCCAATGGCTTTTGCTACTATAACCTTCCCTACCACGCCCTTTTCCTTTTTTCTAGGCATTGGAAAATAAAAAAAAATAGATAAAGAAATTGTGGGTTCCATCGTCTCTATGGTTACTTCTTAAACGGTGAGGTCTTTTCTATACACCGGAGCCCCTTCCTTCATTTAATCAATGCTATTGGTAACTTGTACAGTTACCACTCTTTGGCTCTACCCATGAATTTTCCAGTAATAGGTCTTTCATAACAAGATATACCTTATACAGTAACGGTATTTAATTATGAAGATTGGTTGGGTAGCTGACCCTGTTAGTCCGTTCTTCTAAGAGCGGAAACAAAATCTTTCTGCTTTTCTTTTAAAATACGATTTCCCCCGCTTAATGGATAACTATTTGTTACCAATGGGGAATTCTTTCTCATCTTAAATTGCAAATTGAGGTGATTGAATTTGCACCAATTGAAACCATAAATTTCATACACAATAGAAAGATATGATAGATCTATCGTTTTTAGATAGTTAACGGAGTTCTTCCATTCTATCCAATTCGCCGGTACTGATCATTGATACTGGAAATTTAGTTTTCTTTCTTTTGCTTTGTCTCAGCTCAGATTTAAACGAGTCGCACATACACCCTCGTACATGTTCCTCGGCGCTGAGGGCATCCCCCAAGAGCGGGGGATTTCGTGACGTTTCTGATTGGCTGTCTTGGGTTTCTAATAAGTTGTTTAATAGTTGGCATGCTGAATTATGCATTATGAGCTGGTTTAGATTGATCCTAACCGGATGATTATGAATTTCTTCTATTTAATATATATTAATAGAATATTTATTTAATATATATTAATAGAATATTAAACCCTTAAGAAGTAAGAAGATAAAATCTTAAATCGTGCATTTGCGCGAAATCACTGCTATTTAACCGCTACAACATCAACAATTCCATGAGCTTGGGCTTCTGTTGCTGACATAAAAGTATCCCTTTCCAGGTCTTCGGATACAATCCAGAAGGGCTTGCCTGTTCTTTGTACATAAATCCTTACAAGTGTTTCGCGCAGTTTCAGTAGTTCTTCCGCTTCCAGGATAAGGTCGGACGCTTGTGCCTGAAAAAAACCGGCAGCAGGTTCATGGATCATTACCCTGATCATATAATATAACACAATTAAAGGTTCCGGTATTTCGCACGATGAGGCAAGGCAAAGAGATAAAAAATAAGACAAAGATAGAATTAAACAACCGTACGGGCATTTTTTTCGCATTGCATACGGCTCTACAATGGAATTCGTTTTTTTACCTTTCATCGAAGAAAGAGAAAATGTGGGGTCTATTGTACCCAGATCGGTAAATGATCCAATTACCACCCTTCTTTTTTTCGGAGGAGTTCAAAAATACTATGATGGCCCCGTTGCTTTATATATTTATTTCGTCTGTGATTCAGCAATCCCAAAGTTTCTTTTTTTTTCAAATATAAAGAATAAAGAAAAAAAGAATCTTCTTTTTTTTTATTTTCGTACTCCTTGATAACATAAATAGTGTTAATAACTTGTCGGTGTGAAAAAAGTTTGTGACGCTGAAATTGACCTACGATAGGTAAGATAAAATCGGAAATACCCTTCCTTTATCTCATACTACTCTTTCGATACATAATCGAATATTTTGAAAAACAATAAAAGATTTGCATATCGAATTCGAAGTGCCATGCTAATATTACTTAATATTAATAATTCATATGGCGAAGGCATAGTCTTCTTTTTTCTTTCAAATAAAAAACTCATTGGCGCCAAGCGTGAGGGAATGCTATACGTTTGGTAATTTCTCCTCCGACCAGGATAACAGACCCCATTGAGGCGGCTAATCCCACGCATATTGTCTCTATATCTGGTCGCACAAATTGCATAGTATCATAAATAGCCAGTCCAGACATTACCCATCCGCCGGGAGAGTTTATAAGCAAATACAGATCCTTGATCTCACTCTCCCAACTGAGATATAGCATAAGAGCAATAAGTTGATTCGAAATATCGTTAGTAATCACTTGGCCTAAAAAAATTAATCTTTCTCGATAAAGTCGGTTGATTAGGAAAAAATTCTATCCCTTAGGAGCCGTACGGGCACCTTTTGATGCATACGGTTCAACAAAACTTGCGAAAAAAAAATCAATGTGTAGATTCCAGCTCTCTTTCTTTTTTTATAGCAGACTCTTTCGAATGAAGACGAAGGGGCTTCTCTTTAATTTTTCAAGAACGACGAGTTTGGTCGGCTTTCCTATATCCTATAATTATAATATTAGATAATATTAGAATAAAAAAATTCAATAAACGTATCGAACTTACTTTTCATTGATATATTTTTTCATCGAGATCCAATACAAAAATCATGATGTCATTTTCTTGTTCCTGAATGGGCTTTTTCAATTTTTTTAGGTTTATGCTCTACTCCGAGTAAGGATCCGCCCGATTTTGATTTGCACATATAGGACAAATGACCCTAATACCACGTCTTTTTTTTGCTATGACTTCCCCTTTTTCAATTTTTCAATTCATTTCGTTTATGTCTTCCGACAAATATTTGACGTACCCATCATATTTATTATTCGATTGATTAACTGTTTTAGACCACTGCTATTTAGAATAAATTTCTAAATAGAATTATTTAGTTTTAAAGAGAATCGTTTACGATATCTTATGATATAAATACTAATAATAGATATATTATCAATTGGGTTTTTCTAAACGGAGCCTGGATACCTCATCTGATTGGTCCAGCCAAGTCGACCATAAAATTTTTTAATTGCTAATATTAATCTGGATACCTCTTCACAAAATGGATCTAATTGCATTTCATTGCACTTCACGCTACAAATTCTTTTTGATGATTCAATCGCTTTTTTTTTTGCGAAAGGGAGGATATCTCGATCGGGGGAGAGAATGGGGAAATCCCATATGACCCAATATATTTGACAGGGCACACTATATGTCAACCCAAGTTGGATTCCGATCTCCGCGAGTCCGAAAGGGCACTTTTGGAACACCAATAGGCATAAACTGAAAGAAAAAAAATAAATCTATTTCACTTTGATGTGGAAACGTAATAATGGACTTATTATTTTAATAATATTAGTTTTATCATCATATTTTCTACATAGATTGAATAAGTTCATAAAATAAAGTAAAGGAAAACTAAATGAATAAAGGAAAATTTTTACGAATAGGTACTTTGAATGATGACTAAACATGGATGCCTTCACTCATAGAAAAGGGAATCGACCCCCATTGCGTATTGGGACTTATCGAGTATAGAATAGATCTGCTTCTCTTTTTTCTTATGAACCGAATTGTTCCATTTTTACTAAAAGAATAGAACAAAATAGTAATCCTTTTTCCGAGATAATCCACTGAAAAAAAGGGGATCCATAGCATAGTTTTTTCAATGCAATAAAGTTACAGAGTGTCTATTTTTTGTTGGTAAAGGGGTATTACCATGGGGTTGCCTTGGTATCGTGTTCATACTGTCGTATTGAATGATCCCGGTCGGTTGCTTTCTGTCCATATAATGCATACAGCTCTGGTTGCTGGTTGGGCCGGTTCAATGGCTCTATATGAATTAGCTGTTTTTGATCCCTCCGACCCAATTCTTGATCCAATGTGGAGACAGGGTATGTTCGTTATACCCTTCATGACTCGTTTAGGAATAACCAATTCCTGGGGCGGTTGGAGTATTACAGGAGGGACGATAACGAATCCGGGTATTTGGAGTTACGAAGGCGTAGCCGGGGCGCATATTGTGTTTTCTGGCTTGTGTTTCTTGGCAGCTATCTGGCATTGGGTGTATTGGGATCTAGAAATATTTGGTGATGAACGTACAGGAAAACCTTCTTTGGATTTGCCTAAGATCTTTGGAATTCATTTATTTCTCTCAGGAGTGGCTTGCTTTGGCTTTGGCGCATTTCATGTAACAGGATTGTATGGTCCTGGAATATGGGTGTCCGACCCATATGGACTAACTGGAAAGGTACAATCTGTAAATCCCGCGTGGGGTGTGGAAGGTTTTGATCCTTTTGTTCCGGGAGGAATAGCCTCGCATCATATTGCAGCAGGGACATTGGGTATATTAGCAGGCTTATTCCATCTTAGTGTCCGCCCGCCCCAACGTCTATATAAAGGATTACGAATGGGCAATATTGAAACCGTTCTTTCCAGCAGTATCGCTGCTGTCTTTTTTGCAGCTTTTGTTGTTGCTGGAACTATGTGGTATGGTTCAGCAACTACCCCCATTGAATTATTTGGTCCCACCCGTTATCAATGGGATCAGGGATACTTTCAGCAAGAAATATATCGAAGAGTTAGCGCCGGGCTAGCCGAAAATCAAAATTTATCAGAAGCTTGGTCTAAAATTCCTGAAAAATTAGCTTTTTATGATTACATCGGAAATAATCCGGCAAAAGGGGGATTATTCAGAGCCGGTTCAATGGATAATGGAGATGGAATAGCTGTCGGGTGGTTAGGACATCCTATCTTTAGAGATAAAGAAGGGCGTGAACTTTTTGTACGTCGCATGCCTACTTTTTTTGAAACATTTCCAGTTGTTTTGGTAGACGGAGATGGAATTGTTAGAGCCGATGTTCCTTTTAGACGGGCGGAGTCGAAGTATAGTGTCGAACAAGTAGGTGTAACTGTTGAGTTCTATGGTGGAGAACTGAATGGAGTGAGTTATAGCGATCCTGCGACTGTGAAAAAATATGCTAGACGTGCCCAATTGGGTGAAATTTTTGAATTAGATCGTGCTACTTTGAAATCCGATGGTGTTTTCCGTAGCAGTCCAAGAGGTTGGTTTACTTTTGGGCATGCTTCCTTTGCTCTGCTTTTCTTTTTCGGGCACATTTGGCATGGTGCTAGAACCTTGTTCAGAGATGTTTTTGCTGGTATTGACCCCGATTTGGATGCTCAAGTGGAATTTGGGACATTTCAAAAACTTGGAGATCCAACTACAAGAAGACAAGGAGTCTGATGTAGCATTGCTCTGTTATTTTTCGCTTCTCATTTCTATTTTCTCTTTGTAATTTTACTTTTACATAGGGTACCGGAGAAATCTGGATTTAAATCGCCGCCCTTTCGACTTTTCTTTGATTCTTCTTTTTTTTTAATCTGGGGGATGACCCCCAATAAACAGGTATGGAAGCTATAATTGAAAACCACGATCAAATTTATGGAAGCATTGGTTTATACATTCCTCTTAGTCTCGACTCTCGGGATCATTTTTTTCGCTATCTTTTTTCGCGAACCACCGAAAGTTCCAACTAAAAAAATGAAATGATTTTTCATTATCTCAATTGAAGTAATGAGCCTCCCATCCCAATATTGGGATGGGAGGCTCATTACTTCAACTAATCCCCGTGTTCCTCGAATGGATCTCTTAGTTGTTGAGAGGGTTGCCCAAAAGCAATATATAAGGCGTACCCAGTAAAACTTACAAGTAAACCAGATATAGAGATGGCGACTAGGGTTGCTGTTTCCATTATTCGAAAATTTCAAGACCGCAATGGATCTATGATAAGATCGTTTATTTACAACGGAATGGTATACAAAGTCAACAGATCTCAATGAATACAAAATAGGATTTATGGCTGCACAAACAGTTGAGGGGAGTTCTAGATCTGGTCCAAGACGAACGGCTGTAGGGGATTTATTGAAACCATTGAATTCGGAATATGGTAAAGTAGCTCCTGGGTGGGGAACTACTCCTTTGATGGGTGTCGCAATGGCTCTATTTGCGATATTCCTATCTATTATTTTGGAGATTTATAATTCTTCCGTTTTACTGGATGGAATTTCACTGAATTAGATTCATAAGAACCACAAAATACTAGCTTTGAAATACAAATACAAAAATGATGCATTTAGGCCTCGACTTTTTATTTCTATTTTAGCTCATTTTTTTGGCAGTTCGACCGCGAAATTTTTGTGTTTCTGTATTTCCGGAATATGAGTGTGTGACTTGTTATAATTGATTCTATTGAGAGTACAGAGAATGGGTCTGTCATCTTGATAAAGATGGTTTCACCCCGTCGGATATTCATTCTAGTATCTGGAGCACGGAATATATGAAATAGATCACGAAGTACTTGAACTATGATTCATACTTCATATTTAGACCTCGTGGCCGGAGTCCTAAAAATTTTCCAAAGAAAAAGTTTTAAATTGAAAGATTTTTCTTCTTTCAAATTCCCATTTCTGCTTTTATTTTGCTCAAAGAACAAACTTTCCTTTTCTTTCTAGTTTTAGTTATTATATCGATTCTACTCGTTGAATAAATGATGATCCAATGGTTCTTACTCAGGGGATTTTTGGACTTAGCTTGAAGGTTTTATTGAATCATCGTGTCTAGTATGAATCTGAGGTTTCAATTGATTCATAGAGTCTTAACAAGAAAATTCCTATCAATAATAAAGAAAACAAAAGTAAAGCTGCATTACATACAAATAAAAATAACAAATGAAAGAAAAAGAAATAGGTAAATAGAAGATTCAAGAGGCCTGGAACAATCAACATAAATACAAGTGAGCCTACTTGATTTTTTGGCATTCTAATTAAAAAAAGGAGCTTTCTTTCTTTTACCCTTTCGTATCTTTAGCGAAGATGGAATCAGAAGATTCCAATTTTTTATTCCATATCTCTTTTAACCAGTTTTTGGGTGTTTTTGTTTGAGCTGTACGAGAGGAAACTCTCATATACAGTTCTCAGAGGGGGAGCCCCCTTGGTTTACCTATCTCAATAAAGTCTACGATTGGTTCGAAGAACGTCTCGAGATTCAGGCGATTGCAGATGATATAACTAGTAAATACGTTCCTCCTCATGTCAACATATTTTATTGTCTCGGAGGAATTACGCTTACTTGTTTTTTAGTACAAGTCGCTACAGGATTTGCTATGACTTTTTACTACCGTCCGACCGTTACTGAGGCTTTTGCTTCTGTTCAATACATAATGACGGAAGCTAACTTTGGTTGGTTAATCCGATCAGTTCATCGATGGTCAGCAAGTATGATGGTCCTAATGATAATCCTGCACGTATTTCGTGTGTATCTTACTGGTGGTTTTAAAAAACCTCGCGAATTGACTTGGGTTACAGGTGTGGTTCTGGCTGTATTGACCGCATCTTTTGGTGTAACAGGTTATTCTTTACCCTGGGACCAAATAGGGTATTGGGCAGTAAAAATTGTAACAGGCGTACCGGAAGCGATTCCGGTAATAGGATCGCCTTTGGTAGAATTATTACGCGGAAGTGCTAGTGTGGGACAGTCCACTTTAACGCGCTTTTATAGTTTACACACTTTTGTATTACCTCTTCTTACTGCTGTATTTATGTTAATGCATTTCCTAATGATACGTAAGCAAGGTATTTCTGGCCCTTTATAAAGAATC